TTGTTGAAGTAGTTCAACACATTATTGTACGTAGAACAGATTGTGGTACTACCCGAGGTATTTCCGTGAGTCCTCGAAACGGGGTGACAGAAAAAATTTTTGTCCAAACCCTAATTGGTCGTGTATTAGCGGACGATATATATATGGGGATACGCTGCATTGCCACTCGAAATCAAGATATTGGGATTGGACTTGCCAATCGATTCATAACTTTTCGAGCACAACCAATATATATTCGAACCCCCTTTACTTGCAGGAATACATCTTGGATCTGTCAATTATGTTATGGTAGAAGTCCCACTCACGGCGATCTGGTCGAATTGGGGGAAGCTGTAGGTATTATTGCGGGGCAATCAATTGGGGAACCAGGGACTCAACTAACATTAAGAACTTTTCATACGGGTGGAGTATTCACGGGTGGTACTGCCGAACATGTACGAGCTCCTTCTAACGGGAAAATAAAGTTCAACGAGTATTTGGTTTATCCCACACGTACCCGTCACGGGCATCCCGCTTTTCTATGTTCTATAGACTTGTATGTAACTATTGAGAGTCGGGATATTCTACATAGTGTGAATATTCCCCCCAAAAGTTTGATTTTAGTTCAAAATGATCAATATGTAGAATCTGAACAAGTTATTGCTGAGATTCGTACTGGAACGTCTACTTTTCATTTTAAAGAGAAGGTCCGAAAACATATTTATTCTGAATCAGAGGGAGAAATGCACTGGAGTACCAATGTCTACCATGCACCCGAATATACATATAGTAATGTTCATCTATTACCAAAAACAAGTCATTTATGGCTATTAGCAGGAGGTCCGTGCGGATCCAGTATAGTGTCTTTTTCACTCCACAAAGATCAAGATCAAATAAATGTTCATTCTTTTTCTGTCGACGAAAGATATATCTCTGACTTCTCAATTACTAATGATCAAGTAAGGCATAAATTGTTGGATCCTTCTGTTAAAAAAGATAGGGAAATTTTTGACTATTCAAGACTTGATCAAATCATCTCCAATAGGCATTTGGATTTCATATATCCTTCGATTCTCCAAGAGAATTCTGATTTATTGGCGAAAAGACGAAGAAATCAATTTCTCATTCCATTACAATATGATCCAGAAGGAGAGAAAGAACTAATACCCTCTTTTGGTATTTCGATTGAAATACCCACAAATGGTATTTTACATAGAAATAGTATTCTTGCTTATTTTGACGATCCACAATATAGAAGAAAGAGTTCGGGAATTACTAAATATGGGGCCGTAGAGGTGGATTCAATCGTAAAAAAAGAAGATTTGATTGAGTATCGAGGAGCAAAAGAATTGAGTCCAAAATACAAAATGAAAGTGGATCGGTTTTTTTTTATTCCTGAAGAGGTGCATATCTTACCCGGATCTTCGTACCTAATGGTCCGGAACAATAGTATCATTGAAGTAGATACACAACTCGCTTTAAATACAAATACAAGAAGCCTAGTAGGTGGATTAGTCCGAGTGGAGAGAAAAAAAAAAAGTATTGAACTGCAAATTTTTTCTGGAGATATTCATTTTCCCGGAGAGACAGATAAGATATCTAGACACAGCGGCATTTTAATACCACCGGGAATGAAAAAAAAAAATTCAAATTCTTCAAATTCTAAGGAATCAACAATTTTTAAAAATTGGATTTATGTCCAACGAATCACACCCATTAAAAAAAAGTATTTTGTTTTGGTTCGGCCCGTAATCACATATGAAATAGCTGACGGGATAAATTTAGCAAAACTTTTCACTCAAGATCTCTTGCAGGAAAAAGATAATGTCCAACTTAGAATTGTCAATTATATCCTTTATGGAAACGGAAAGTCAATTCGCGGAATTTTTCACACAAGTATTCAATTAGTTCGGACTTGCTTAGTATTGAATTGGGACCAAGAAAAAAATGGTTCTATAGAAGAAGTTCATGCTTCTCTTGTTGAGGTAAGGGCAAATGATCTGATTCAAAATTTCATAATAATTGAGTTAGTAAAGTCTAGTATTTCATATGCCGGAAAAAGGTATGATACGGCGGGTTCAGGATTGATTCCCGATAATGGATTAGATTGCACCAATATCAACCCTTTTTTTTCTAAAGTGAAGATTTCAGTAGTTACTCAGCATCAAGCAACTATTGGTACATTGTTGAATCAAAATAAGGCTTTGATAATTTTGTCATCATTCAATTGTTCTCGAGTTGGTCCATGTCCATTCAATGGTTCGAAATATAACATCACGGCAAAAGAATTGAATCCCATAATTCTAATTAGGGATTTGTTGGGTCCCCTGGGTACTATTGTATCTAAAATAGTGAACTTTTATTCAGCTTACTATTTAATAACTCATAATCAGATCTTGGTAAACAAATATCGGATACTTGATAATTTGAAAGCGACTTTCCAAGTACTTGAAGTACTTAAATACTGTTTAATAGATGAAAATAGAAGGATTTATAATCCCAACCCATGCAATAACATCATTTTGAATCCATCCCATTTGAATTGGTGCTTTTTACATCACAATTATTGTGAAGAACCATCCACAATAATTAGCATTGGACAATTTATTTGTGAAAATCTATGTCTAGTTAAATATGGAACACACATAAAAAAATCTGGTCAAATTTTAATTGTTCATGCTGATTCCTTAGTTATAAGATCAGCTAAGCCCTATTTGGCTACTCCAGGAGCGACTGTTCACGGACATTACGGAGAAACCCTTTCTGAAGGAGATACATTAGTTACATTTATATATGAAAAATCCCGATCTGGTGACATAACGCAAGGACTTCCAAAAGTGGAGCAAATCTTAGAAGTGCGTTCGATTGGTTCAATATCGATGAACCTTGAAAGGAGAGTTGAAGGTTGGAACGAACGTATACCAAGAATTCTTGGAAGTCCTTGGGGATTCTTAATTGGAGCTGAGCTAACTATAGCCCAAAGCCATATCTCTTTGGTTAATAAGATCCAAAAGGTTTATCGATCCCAAGGGGTGCAGATCCATAATAGACATCTAGAGATTATTGTACGACAAGTAACATCAAAAGTGTTGGTTTCAGAAGACGGAATGTCTAATGTTTTTTCGCCTGGAGAATTAATCGGATTGCTGCGAGCAGAACGAGCAGGGCGTGCTTTAGACGAAGCGATCTGTTATCAGGCAATTTTATTAGGAATAACGAGGGCGTCTCTGAATACTCAAAGCTTCATATCTGAAGCAAGTTTTCAAGAAACTGCTAGAGTTTTAGCAAAAGCTGCTCTACGGGGGCGTATTGATTGGTTGAAGGGTCTGAAAGAAAATGTTGTTCTGGGGGGAATTATCCCTATCGGTACCGGATTTAAAAAATTAGTGCACCGTTCAAGGCAAGACAAAAACATTCATTTTGAAATAAAAAAGAAAAATGTATTCAAGTTGGAAATGAGAGATATTTTGTTACACCATCGAGAATTTTTTTGTTCTTGTAGCCCAAAGAATTTCCATGACACATTAGAAAATTCATTTACGCGATTTCATAATTCCTAAGCAGAGATTTTTTCTTTTTCCTTTCTAGTTTTGGTAAGTAAAAAAATTTAGTAAGTAATAAAAAAAAAATGAATGGTTTGGACTATGTATCAATGGTCAACCTCGGTATAAGGTTCCGTAGGAACAATTATTTATTTCTAAAAAAAAAAAGAGAAAGCGCGGGAAAAATGACAAGAAGGTATTGGAACATCCATTTGGAAGAGATGATGGAGTCGGGAGTTCATTTTGGTCATGGTACTAAGAAATGGAATCCTAGAATGGCCCCTTACATTTCTGCAAAGCGTAAAGTTATTCATATTACAAATCTTACTAGAACTGCTCGTTTTTTATCAGAAGCCTGTGATTTAGTTTTTGATGCAGCAAGTCGAGGAAAAACCTTTTTAATGGTTGGTACCAAAAAGAAAGCAGCGGATTTAGTAGTCTCAGCTGCAATAAGGGCTCGATGTCATTATGTTACTAAAAAATGGATCGGTGGTATGTTAACGAATTGGCCCACTACAGAAACGAGACTTTATAAGTTCAGAGACTTAAGAGCAGAACAAAAGATGGGGAAACTCAACCGTCTCCCTAAAAGAGATGCAGCAATGTTGAAGAGAAAATTATCGATTTTGCAAACATATCTGGGTGGGATCAAATATATGACTGGGTTGCCCGATATTGTAATCATCGTTGATCAGCAAGAAGAATATACGGCTCTTCGAGAATATGTCATTTTTGGAATTCCAACAATTTGTTTAATCGATACAAATTGTGACCCGGATCTTGCAGATATTTCGATTCCAGCCAACGATGACGCTATAGCTTCAATCCGATTGATTCTTAACAAATTAGTATCCGCAATTTGTGAGGGTCGTTCTAGCTATATAAGAAGTCGTTGATTATGATTATGTTATGATTAAGAATAATAAGATTAGTTAATTATTTTGATTTCTTAGATTGGTTACTATTCTTGTCTTGAATTTTTAAAAAGAGATAAAATGGGATATTATGTTATGTGATTTCTTGGTATTTTTAATATATGATTAATTATGAAAGTAGATAAGTTGAAAAAGAGATGGTTGAATCAAAATAATTTTTTTTTTTTTAAGTTCGATTTCTGTCAGAGGGCAATATGAATGTTATACCATGTTCCATTAAAACACTCAAAGGATTATACGATATATCAGGTGTAGAAGTAGGCCAACATTTATATTGGCAAATAGGAGGTTTACAAATTCATGCTCAAGTACTTATCACTTCTTGGGTAGTAATTGCTATCTTATTAGGGTCAGTTATCATAACTGTTCGGAATCCACAAACCATTCCGACCGACGGGCAGAATTTCTTTGAATATGTTCTTGAATTTATTCGAGACTTGAGCAAAACTCAGATTGGAGAAGAATATGGGCCTTGGGTTCCCTTTATTGGAACCATGTTCTTATTTATTTTTGTTTCTAATTGGTCTGGAGCTCTTTTACCTTGGAAAATCATACAGTTACCTCATGGAGAGTTGGCTGCCCCCACGAATGATATAAATACTACTGTTGCTTTAGCTTTACCCACGTCCGTGGCATATTTTTATGCGGGTCTTACCAAAAAAGGATTGGCTTATTTTGGAAAATACATTCAACCAACTCCAATCCTTTTACCAATTAACATCCTAGAAGATTTCACAAAACCTTTATCTCTGAGTTTTCGACTTTTCGGGAATATATTGGCGGATGAATTAGTAGTTGTTGTTCTTGTTTCTTTAGTACCTTCAGTAGTTCCTATCCCTGTCATGTTTCTTGGATTATTTACAAGCGGTATTCAAGCTCTCATTTTTGCAACTTTAGCCGCGGCTTATATAGGGGAATCCATGGAGGGTCATCATTAATTAGTTTTCGAAAGAGTCTTCTTTTTTTAAGCTTACCCCGACTGAGGCAATGCATGGTTCAAGAAAATATACTTGGTTCGGTAACATATACATATATAGATAGAAATAAGAAATACATATGTATAAGAGTTCTAAGAGGAAAGATAGACGATATTACGAAGGATGGGTTAGGGAGATCACACTAGATATATGTCTATATGTAATGTCTATAAGTCCAGCCACAGTTCCTGTATATCTTTCGACGAATTATTCTAGAATCTGATTCAATAAAAAATGCGGGCGGTTCCCGTTATGAAAGAAACAAATGTATATGTGATAGTAGATATATATTAGTTATATAGGGTTTATCCCTATCTATATTATTTTTTTCGAAGTTTTAGTTACTTCGATTCAATATTTTTTAGTGATCAAATAAGTAATAATTCCTTGGTTGATTGTATCATTAACCATTTTTTTTTGGTACGAGGAACCTATCATCATGAATCCACTGATTTCTGCCGCTTCCGTTATTGCTGCTGGATTGGCCGTAGGGCTTGCTTCTATTGGACCTGGAGTTGGTCAAGGTACTGCTGCAGGCCAAGCCGTCGAAGGTATTGCGAGACAACCAGAAGCAGAAGGAAAAATAAGAGGCACTTTATTGCTTAGTCTAGCTTTTATGGAAGCTTTAACCATTTATGGGCTCGTTGTGGCATTAGCGCTTTTATTTGCAAATCCTTTTGTTTAATTTAATCCTAGAATGAAAATGTAAAAAAGTGCATTACGCACTTTTTCTTATTTTATTAATTCGTTGCCGTTTGCTTCTGTGAATTATATCACTACTTTATTCCTACAATTATGTATTTGTTGGAACAATACCCCGGGAAGGACTGATTTGAGGATGACGAATTAGTGGATTTGCTCGCTTTCTTCCTTCCCGTCCTTCGGTTAGTACGATGGAATTTTTACTTTCCTTTTAGGAAGTGTTTGAACAAGGGAAATATTTTGCAATTTCTACGAGACCTAGGACCCAACTTAATAAGTATCTTATCGGAAACTTAAAACAAAGAAAAAAATTAAGAAAAAGAAATCAATCAAAAAAGGGCAAGTCAAGTGATACAAAAAGAACTCTGTTCTTTATTAGTCCTATCTATAAGAGGAGAGCATATGAAAAATGTAACCGATTCTTTCGTTTCCTTAGGCCACTGGCCATCCGCCGGGAGTTTCGGGTTTAATACCGATATTTTAGCAACAAATCTAATAAATCTAAGTGTAGTGCTTGGTGTATTGATTTTTTTTGGAAAGGGAGTGTGTGCGAGTTGTATATTTCAAGAATAAGTTGGACCCAACCGGCTGCACTTTATTTATTTGTGTTATTTATATACATATTTTTATTTTTTATAGAATAAGATAAATAAATAGGGAAAAAGTGTACAATCTCGACGAATTCCTTCTGAATAAATTAATAAATCATATGTAAGAACCATAGCATTTCGTTCTTTATTGGTAAGTCAACTTTGATTCTCTATCAACCAATAAAGTGAGACCATTAACATGGTTAAAGCTAAACTGTTTGAAGTCCGGGCACAACATGGTACTCTTTCTACCATTACGTTAATACCGAAATGGTTTAAAAAAGAATAGTTGGTAATTTTTCTGATATATAACACTCATATCAATAAAATTATTTGAACCGTTTACTAGAATAAATAAAAAGGGCGCCCTGCGTTTTATTATCCAATATCCAATGCCGAATCGATGACCTATGTATAAGTATAAAAAAGAGGAATTTTTGGATTTGAATAAAAATTTCATTGAAATTTCAATAAAGAACAAATAAAGAAACAACTTTGCTGACAATTAGAGATTTTTGTCTGGTCGGAAGAGTCCTTATAATATTCTGGTCTTGTATCGGTTTTGATATGTTTGCATACAAACAGAACTAGAGAGGATAGGCTCATTACATTAAAAAAAAAGATATGAACCATAAAATAAAAAATTGAGCGTGAGAGCCAAATGAATCGAAAGATTCATGTTTGGTTCGGGAAGAGATCATGGAAGTTGTAAAATTAATGGTAAGATAATCTACTTTCATTAAATGATTTATTAGATAATCGAAAACAGAGGATT